GCTGTTTTTGCATTAATTGCGACTTCCTCAGTGTTAGTAATTAGTGTACCCCTTGTATTTGCTTCTCCTGATGGTTGGTCAAATAATAAAAACGTTGTATTTTCCGGTACATCATTATGGATTGGACTAGTCTTTCTGGTAGCTATTCTGAATTCTCTCATTTCTTAAATTTGTTTAGTATTTAGTAGCCCGATACAAAATAAATAAAAAGGCCATTTCTTCGAAAAAATGGGAATTGTGAGACGCATTAAAATGCAATTTGCGTTCCGAATTGCTACCTCTTCTCTTTCATTATTATGAAATTCCATTGCCATTAGAATATTGATTGACAGACAATTAAAAAAAAGAAAACTCTAATATAATAGAAAATGAAACGGTCGACCCAGACATAGACGGTCGACCCAGGCGGATATAATATACCCTATAAAATATATCCCGTAGCGAGCGTAGTTCAATGGTAAAACATCTCCTTGCCAAGGAGAAGATACGGGTTCGATTCCCGCCGCTCGCCAGCTTAATTTAGTAAGGTACTATGATAAAAAATTTAGTCTAGTTGACTACTTAACTACTTATATTAAATTAAGTAGGTGTTAGTCTAGTACCGTATCCCTTACTATCTTACCCTTCTTTTGCACCCCACTCAAAAAAAAGGGGCTCCGGAGGCGGGAATCGAACTCGCCAACAGGGCTCCCTAAATTGGGGATTAACCGAGACAAACAACTGGCAAACTGCTTTTAAAGGGAAGGGAGGTAGACTGTGCCTTTCTTTCATTTCTTTTTTCTTTTCTGCAGGGTAGGAAGGAGCCTTGAGAGTTCTTCTTGTAGGGGCAAGTGACTTCGCAAACTGCTCCATTTGGCCCTTTAGGGCCGGGAACTAATGAATAAAAAGGGTTGGATACCGCCCAGCCCTCTACCATATCTATACAAATAGAATAGTCCTTTTATACAGACTGCTAAGTGCGGAGACGGGAATCGAACCCGTGACCTCAAGGTTATGAGCCTCGTGAGCTACCAAACTGCTCTACTCCGCTCTGGAGGGACGGAAACTGGTGGACGAAAAAGGTTGAATACAGGACTCTACCATGTCTAGACAAATAGAATAGTCCTTTTATACAGAATGGAGCGGGTAGCGGGAATCGAACCCGCATCGTTAGCTTGGAAGGCTAGGGGTTATAGTCGACGTTGGTTGATTAGTTTTAACGTCTCTAATTCAAAACCGAACATGAAATTTTGATTTCATTCGGCTCCTTTATGGATATTCTCACCACTTAACATCTATGTCAGCTTTTCTATCTGAATGGAACCAAAGCTCTCCGCTTTCTAGATGATCCCTATAGAGTAGGAGATAGAAATTCTACTAAATCTATCTAATCTACTTACTTCGTTCCCTAATTTCATTCAAGAGATCCTGAGGAAAAGAATTAGGTTTCCACCGAGCTGAAACAATATGCTGATGGTTCTAGTAAACCAAAACTACCGTTTTTTAGCTATTTGGCTTCCATTTCCTTTTTTAACAAAAGAAGATTTAGTTACGATTGGAAATAAACTTTTTTGTATCTTCATCCATAGATCCTTTACTCATATTTTTAAAATTGGAATACTTAAAAAAATGTAAAATTATGCTTCGCGACTCTGTACTCATAATCCAATTTGTATTTTGGATGCAATTTCAATTAGTTTTTGGGTACAAATCGCGAGAATGTATATTCTTCCTCAATATGCTATTGAGAGGAAAAGGATTAAATCCTTTATAAGAACTAAAGTTTTCATCGGAATATAAAAAACTTAAGGACGCCTTAAGTATATCATTTCAAATTCAGTTATTAATAGAACGAATCACACTTTTACCACTAAACTATACCCGCTACATGTAGATTATGATACCAACGCTACCCTTTGTCAAGGGTAGCCATTCGAGAAGGAGGCTAATTCCCCCTTATTGAATCAAATGGAGAAGGTTCATGACAGTGAGCTGTTGGTACTTCGATCGCGGGCCTTTACTTTAGCTTTAGGGTTTAGATAGCCCCTCTGGGATGTAAAATATATCTCTTCTCACCATCCCCATAGTGTATGAGACAAATGTATGCATTTCGATTAGGGTCGTATTCTACGGTTACGACTACAATGATCATTATTTGTTTTGCGAGGACGTAAGTGTGCCAGACTGCTCTAAGGAATAGTTTGATTATTCCTACAATATACACTAGGAGATATAGGGAGCAGCACTGCCCCCATAAATCCCTTTCTTCCTTTTCTTTTTTGTTCAATTCTGAACAAAGAAATTGGGGAAGATGTTTTCTTTCTTCCCCCACTTATCATGAAGTCCGAGCCGTAGAGAAAGAGTGAGATGCATTTTAAAAATTCATCATAGACTTTCCCTATGGCTTGAGAGAAGCAAGAAACAAAGAGTCGTAACTTAAACGGAGAAGCGGACAGGACCCGACGGATTTACCTGATGTAAAGAAGATCCTAAATGTCTCTGGTTAGTCGATCCTCCCCATTTACCAATTTCTTCTCCTCTTTTCCACTCAATTCTAGTTTATTAGATTCTTGTTTAAAAGAATCAAAGAAGATGAATAGAACTAAGAACACATAAAAAAGAGCATAGAGGACCAAGACCATTACCAAATGTTCCTCCCAAGAATCATATTGGGTATCTGTTCCCTTCCTTTTCCCGCTAGGATCGGGAATCTTATATTTTCCATATCCATATACCATCGAACCTTTAGGGTTCCAGAATCCTCCTTTTTTCCTAATCTTCGGAAACAGAAAACCCATAGCCAGGAGGAGTTAGGTATGTAGGGTATGGTTTATTATTTTTTGTTGGGCAGGCAGTAGAATAATTTTTATACTCTGCAGTATAAATTCGACTGCCCACTTTTTACAAGCAAATTGTTGCTAAAACTCCAACATAGTTTGTTCAAAATGCACCAACCAGAATCCTTGGAGAATATTCAAGTACCCCCCTTCCTTGGAAGGGGTACCTGTTAAAAATAAAAATCGCTTCAACAAATCCGTCCAAAACTTTTTAAGAAAAATTGAAAAGTTTTGAACTCGAAGGTTTTTCTAAGAGATGCCTGTTAAAAATAGTTTCAATTTCTCACCAAAACAGACAAGAAGTATATCACTGAAAATTAATACCCAACCATATGGGTATATGAAGAGCGCGAATTCCTTTATACCCTACCCAATTAGAATTAGAGGAAATAAAACATAAATGGAGAAAGTTCTCATCATAAGATCAGCCAATAGAAGAAAAAAGTCCCTAATTCTGCAGAACGTTCTGAGCACGTGAAAAGTCAATAGCCTAAAGATAAAAAAAAACAAAGTCTACCGTTTTTTTAACAGCAGCTCTTATTGCCCCTTTGGCCTTTTTTTTTTTACCCATTGTTGTATCCGATTCAACAATTGATACATATTTGTTCTCCTCTTCTAAAAAATAGAACTTCTGGGCTTTGGTTTGGTGAGTCGTCCGAGATCGTGTTTACATACCTATGAACTTACCCTCTTCAAGTATATCGGATACTTAGAATAATTTTTTATTGTGTCAACTCTCTCTTCACGTATTTTATTATATGTATTTTTTTATATAAAAATATATGTATTTTTATATAAAAAAAAAAGAAAAAAACCTCTACTTTGTGCAAGTGATAAGAGAGAATATGAAATTCTTATTTTTCTTGATTTTCTCAAGATTTTGAACTCTCAAGATTTTGAACCTCGCCATGAATAAACTTCTATATCTCGATATATACATATATAATCTCTACATATATCTCTATATATACATATATTATGTACATTATGCAGTAGACTCATAATGAGAAATCAAAGTGGCTAATTTTTGAATTGAATAAAAAGCCCTTTTAACTCAGTGGTAGAGTAATGCCATGGTAAGGCATAAGTCATCGGTTCAAATCCGATAAAGGGCTTTTTATTTGGTGGTAGAGTAATGCCATGGTAAGACGTAAGTCATCGGTTCGAATCCGATAAAGTACTTTTCTACTAAATTTATTATTTATTCACTTTTTTTTCTTTGTTTTTGAAAATTTCTCTATTTTTTCTTGAATTTTATGACTTAGTGTGGGATGCATGCATTTTTGGTCTGAACGCTAAACGAAGCACGGGGTGGAAATTACAAAAAAGAAATCAAATTGGACTCTTTTTCCTGTTAGATCAATCAAATCACTACCTGTACTGAACTAATCTAGAATCCCTTTTATTAATCTATTCTTATTCTATACCCTTTAAATGAATTTCCCTAAAAAGTAGGGAATGATCCGTGAATTAACCTAACCATCAACTAAAAAAAATCCTATGAAAGCATAACGGAAAAGTAGGAAAGACTCTTTGCTTTGGATCTAGTTATACTCTTCGAGTATATTGACAATTCCAAAAAACTGCTCATACTATCATTATAGTATAATGATGAGCGGTTGTATATGGCCCTATCGTCTAGTGAAGTGATGCCCCTATCGTCTAGTGGTTCAGGACATCTCTCTTTCAAGGAGGCAGCGGGGATTCGACTTCCCCTGGGGGTAGGGAGTATTATGAAAGGAGGTTAATCATAGATTCTAAAAAACCCTAGAATAAATTCTTCCTGGGTCGATGCCCGAGCGGTTAATGGGGACGGACTGTAAATTCGTTGACGATATGTCTACGCTGGTTCAAATCCAGCTCGGCCCAAAAATCTAGGGCTTCGTGAATATGAACTAAATCCATTTGTTTTTCTTCCATAAAATAAAATGTCTGATCCATAGAAATAAAGGATAAAGCGAAAGGGGGAAATTTCTTTCTAATCCATATCTCTCTCATTCCTTTTTTACAAACAAAAGAGTTTTTCTTATTGAAATGAAAGGTGGATTATCATCCATTTTTAGCGATAAAAAATCGCGACATACTAGTTATGTCACTCTCACTATACCCACATATTATATGTGGGTATGTAGTATATGATTCGTCTATTTCTTAGAGTACGACAGGCGAATCGAATCTTCTTATGGTTCTATTTAAGAATAGGTATGCCATACACCCCGCGGGGATTGTAGTTCAATTGGTCAGAGCACCGCCCTGTCAAGGCGGAAGTTGCGGGTTCGAGCCCCGTCAGTCCCGAACTAGGGTTCAATGAATGGAGAAATTCATCTTTCCTTTTTCCATGAAAAAGGGGGGGCAGGAGAGAAGATCAAATACCTATGGGGCACCCTTATTTCACTTTTTTTATTTCGCATTTCTCATTAAAGAGGGAGGGGAGGCCTATAGGAATTTTTTTTTCACTACTCCCGGTTGATAAGGAAAGACATACATATCATACTTGGATTAGTATAATTTAGGATATTACTCTATCCTTATGATGATACCATCCTCATCTTAACTTCCTATTCGACTCTTATGGAATAGAGTACCGGTATTTTACCGAAATCCATACATAAATCGTATTCGTTTTTTCTTAGACATAGACAGTGAATTTAATTTAATATAATTAGTACTTTACTTTTTGGATTAAACAGGCCCCCTCCATTTTGTAGTTCCAACTTTGTTTGTGTATGTTCAATGACTAATTGGAAAGAATCTATCTCATTTTCATTCCATTTGCGGACTCCTTTTTTATGGATCTGTTCTCATCTTTAGACCCCAAAAGTGGATATTGATAGTAACCTAATAAAATAAAAGAAAAACTAAGCAAAGCAAACGCCCTTTTTCCTAAATTAATTAAAATATTCGATTTTTTTTTTATTTAAGCCCTCTTTTCTCCATCTCACTTCTACTTCTACTGCTTATTTGGATGTCTATGTGACCCATAGAAAGTCGGTCATATAATACATACATACATAATTGTATGTATAACTATAAGAAAAAGGAAGGGAAATTGGATAAGATAAGAAAGATCGTGGGTTATAGATATAGAAAAGAAAAAGTGGATCTTACTATGTTATACTATTCCACTCTCAACCATGAATTGATTTGATAGATCCGATATTCATAATATTGAATTGATTCAGTATTATCAGAATGCAAGTCCTCCCCTTGAATTTACAGGATACCCCTTTTTCCTCTCCATGGGATTACATCCCGAGTTATTGTGAAAAAAATAAAGAGGTTATGGAAGTCAATATTCTCGCATTTATTGCTACTGCACTGTTTATTCTAGTTCCTACTGCCTTTTTACTTATTATTTATGTAAAAACAGTCAGCCAAAATGATTAATTGGAATTCCAATTAATCATTGAAGAAATGAAAAAGGGATTAAATAAAATAAAAATCCAAGTCTTAAATGAAAGGATCTGGTTGGAATCATAAAGTGTGGTAGAAAGAACTACATATAGTTTTTTCTACGACACTTTAGAGTCTTTCTATTATATTATCTTGAATCTACATAGAATAGATTAGTAGATTGAAATAGTAGTCTAATTCAATTTCTTTTTTCACTGCATCCACTTAATTTCAATCAAGTCAAAATAAAAAAATCGAAGAGAATTCTTCACGAAAGAATCCATGGAGGGAGAGAAAAATAATATGAGAATAGACTATAGTAAAAAGTAAAAGAAAAAAAGTAAAAGGAAAAAACCAGCGAATCTTTCATGCTTAAACATGCGGCGAGATGCTTCAAAAGAGCATAAAAATTATTCTAAGAATAAGAAAAGAATATAAAACAAATGGAAAGTGTGCGATATGTTGTGAATAGCTCCGTGGAAGAAAGTCTAATTTTCTTATGTATAGAACTTTTTTAACCATTCGTCACTTCTAGTAGAAATTTGGAATTGCTGTAATCGCTCTTTCTATTTCTATATAGTAGAATAGAACGACTCTTTCTTACAAGAGTTTCTTACAGGTACAGGAGTGAAACAAAACTAAAGAAAGAGAGAAAGAATAAAGTTTGGCAAAATGATTAATGCAAAACGATCAATTAAAGAAAAAAGTTGATACAACAATTCGACTACTCAATCAATTAGTAGTATCCCTAGAGTCCACTCCTCCCCCATACTACTAGTGAAAGAGAAAATGTAAAGACTACCATTAAAGCAGCCCAAGCGAGACTTACTATATCCATGTAAATTATGTCTCCTATTTCTATGAAGGAATTATTCTACTATTGATCAATAATCATAGTGGAATCAAGGGTACAGAGTCAAAAAGGGATTCTGCCCTAACGCTATGGATGAATCAGTTCAAGGAATTTACTCCTAACAAATTCTTATAGGATTTCTGGTAGAATTGGAGAGCATTAAGTATAAATACGATACATAGCCCTTTTCCTTAAAAAAGAGTACGGGGATGATGTCCTGAATAGAAGACGCGGGAATAGGAAGATTTTTTCTTCCTTTTGTTACCCTTTTTTTATAAGCAAAGGACGTCAGAATATACCATAAAATTAGGATAGATAAATATTTATTGGATACCTACCTTGCCTATGTTTATTTTTAACCTAAACCCTACAGCCCTTCTATCATTCTATGAAAGAATGAGGAGACTTTATCCACAACTCCGAAATTGATTTTTGATCAGCCTATTCAATCTGATTCTCGACAGAATCAGTAGCCCTTACTTTAGTGTATGTAGGTAGCATAAGATGTATGATAAATAAAATGTATGATAATTAGGAAGTCTTGATATTCCTTCGTGGAGTCCCTTCTTCAATCTTAGATTGAAAAAAAAAGAATGCCCCTTAGGGGCCCTTTGGATATCAAGATTTCTGACATCTTAGCCTTGTAATTTTGAATTCTCGAATCGAATCAATTCAAATTAATAAAAGAATAAGGAAACGCAACCTCATCCTTATTGGTAGCCGTTTGGGCCACTACCGACAAAACAAACCCTAGTTTGAGGATAGAACTATGGATTCTCAAAATCCAGTATCGCCAGGCCTAGTTACTCTCTTGCCCCAACTTATGCAGGGTACGAATTTGTCGAGTTCGATCAGTACTATAAGCCTAAGTATTTTATTGATCAGGCGGCACCCAGATTTGAACTGGGGATAAAGGATTTGCAGTCCCCTGCCTTACCGCTTGGCCATGCCGCCAAAAAATCTGATCTAAAATAGAGAAAAGAGCAAGTATTCATCCAGGTTTTCTTACTAAAACCTCCTTTCTTTTATCTTGAATCTAATTCTACTTACTTTTTTCCAATCTTTTTCAAAAAATCTATTCCTGCTTTTTTTGAATCCAGTTTCGATTATTCTCCTCGATGGATTCTATCTTAAAACAAACATTGCTAACACTAGAAAACTTCCCTTTTCTTTCTATTGAGATGAAAAAAGAGAAAAAGTGGATTTCCAGTCACAGGCTGCAAAATTCAGAACAAATTGGAACCATTAACTAGAATTCTATTTTTTTTTTTGAATTGCAGTAGTGAACGACTCTTAAATCGGTATTCTCTCCCCCCTTCCTTTTAATGGCATAATAAAATAGAATGGATTTATGCCTAATCCGTGTATAGGTAAACTACAGGTCCGAACAGCATTATTATCCATAACAGCATTATTATCCATGGATCTCCCTTATGTACATATCTCTATGGGGAATCGTGCTTTAATTTTTCATTGCATTAAATATCTTGAATAAAAAAAAGAAATTTGGTCTGATATAGAGTATGACCTGACCATCTTGGCCCACCCAAGTGAAATTACGATAAAAGCAGGGATATGTGGAGAGGTGGATAACTAGATTGGCATGTACTTAAAAAAGGACTTACTTTATTTTAGGATTCTACAATTAAATCCTATATTTTCTAGCAATTCTACTACTACGAAACAAAAAAGAACCCTCAAATTCTTATTCTTTTTTGAAATTAAACTAAGCGTGCTATTCTAAATCGAACTAAAGTCAAATTTGCTAGTGCTTATAAATTATTATATTATGGCTTTATCCCATTCATAGAAAGGAGATAAAATGAGAAATCTTTGCCATCCAATCTGATTAGTATCATAAAGTGTAAGTGGCAGAATTTTTTTCTAGGAATGTTTTATCAATTCATTTTCATTCGATTTGTACCCCTGGCAAATTCGAACTTTCGTCGAAATTGTCTCTATTCATATGTATGAAATACATATATGAAATATGTATGTGGAGTTCCCTAGAATTTCATGTGATTCAGTAAACAGAATATGGATTCCATAATTGCTAGATCGATCCATAGGGATTGATGAAGAGTGAGCTGATAATGGAATTTTTCTTCGATAAACAGGAAACTTAAGATTAAGATGCTCCGGAATGGAAATGAGGGAATGTCCACAATACCCGGATTTAGTCAGATCCAATTCGAGGGATTTTGTAGGTTCATTAATCAAGGCTTGGCAGAAGAACTTGAGAAGTTTCCAACAATTAAAGATCCAGATCACGAAATTGCATTTCAATTATTTGCTAAAGGATATCAATTGCTAGAACCCTCGATAAAAGAAAGGGATGCTGTGTATGAATCACTCACCTATTCTTCCGAATTCTATGTATCTGCGAGATTAATTTTTGGTTTCGATGTGCAAAAGCAAACCATTTCTATTGGAAACATTCCTATAATGAATTCCTTAGGAACCTTTATAATAAATGGAATATACCGAATTGTGATCAATCAAATATTGCTAAGTCCTGGTATTTACTACCGCTCGGAATTAGACCATAAGGGAATTTCTATCTACACTGGGACTATAATATCAGATTGGGGAGGAAGATCGGAATTAGCAATTGATAAAAAAGAAAGGATATGGGCTCGCGTGAGTAGAAAACAAAAGATATCTATTCTAGTTCTATCATCAGCTATGGGTTCGAATCTAAAAGAAATTCTAGATAATGTTTCCTACCCTGAAATTTTCTTATCTTTCCCGAATGCTAAGGAGAAGAAGAGGATTGAGTCAAAAGAAAAAGCTATTTTGGAGTTTTATCAACAATTTGCTTGTGTAGGTGGGGACCTGGTATTTTCGGAGTCCTTATGTGAGGAATTACAAAAGAAATTTTTTCAACAAAAATGTGAATTAGGAAGGATTGGTCGACGAAATATGAATCGGAGACTGAATCTTGATATACCTCAGAACAATACATTCTTGTTACCACGAGATGTATTGGCCGCTACGGATCATTTGATTGGAATGAAATTTGGAACGGGTATACTTGACGATGACGATATGAATCACTTGAAAAATAAACGTATTCGTTCGGTTGCGGATCTGTTACAAGATCAATTCGGACTGGCTCTTGGTCGTTTACAACATGCGGTTCAAAAAACTATCCGTAGAGTATTCATACGTCAATCGAAACCGACTCCACAAACTTTGGTAACTCCAACTTCAACTTCGATTTTATTAATAACTACTTATGAGACCTTTTTTGGCACATACCCCTTATCTCAAGTTTTTGATCAAACCAATCCATTGACACAAACTGTTCATGGGCGAAAAGTGAGTTGTTTGGGTCCTGGAGGATTGACGGGGAGAACTGCAAGTTTTCGGAGCCGAGATATTCATCCGAGTCACTATGGGCGTATTTGTCCAATTGACACGTCCGAAGGAATCAATGTTGGACTTACTGGATCCTTAGCTATTCATGCGAGAATTGACCACTGGTGGGGGTCCATAGAGAGTCCCTTTTATGAAATATCTGAGAAAGCAAAAGAAAAAAAAGAGAGACAGGTGGTTTATTTATCACCAAATAGAGATGAATATTATATGATAGCAGCAGGAAATTCTTTGTCCTTGAATCAGGGTATTCAGGAAGAACAGGTTGTTCCAGCTAGATACCGTCAAGAATTCCTGACTATTGCATGGGAACAGATTCATGTTAGAAGTATTTTTCCTTTCCAATATTTTTCTATTGGAGGTTCTCTCATTCCTTTTATTGAGCATAATGATGCGAATCGGGCTTTAATGAGTTCTAATATGCAGCGCCAAGCAGTTCCGCTTTCTCGGTCCGAGAAGTGCATTGTTGGAACTGGATTGGAACGCCAAACAGCTCTAGATTCGAGGGTTTCCGTTATAGCCGAACGCGAGGGAAAGATCATTTCTACTGATAGTCACAAGATCCTTTTATCAAGTAGTGGGAAGACTATAAGTATTCCTTTAGTTACCCATCGGCGCTCTAACAAAAATACTTGTATGCACCAAAAACCTCGGATTCTGTGGGGTAAATCCATTAAAAAAGGACAAATTTTAGCGGAGGGAGCTGCTACAGTTGGTGGGGAACTTGCTTTAGGAAAAAACGTATTAGTAGCTTATATGCCATGGGAAGGTTACAATTTTGAAGACGCAGTACTAATTAGCGAACGTTTGGTATATGAGGATATTTATACTTCTTTTCACATCCGAAAATATGAAATTCAGACGGATACGACAAGCCAAGGCTCCGCTGAAAAAATTACTAAAGAAATACCACATCTAGAAGAACATTTACTCCGCAATTTGGACAGAAATGGAGTTGTTAGGTTGGGATCCTGGGTAGAAACTGGCGATATTTTAGTAGGTAAATTAACGCCTCAGATAGCGAGCGAATCCTCGTATATCGCGGAAGCTGGGTTATTACGGGCCATATTTGGCCTTGAGGTATCCACTTCAAAAGAAACTTCTCTCAAACTACCTATAGGTGGAAGAGGGCGCGTTATCGATGTGAAATGGATCCAGAGGGACCCCCTAGACATAATGGTTCGTGTATATATTTTACAGAAACGCGAAATCAAAGTTGGGGATAAAGTAGCCGGAAGACACGGGAATAAGGGGATCATTTCCAAAATTTTGCCCAGGCAAGATATGCCCTATTTGCAAGATGGAACACCTGTTGATATGGTCTTCAATCCCTTAGGAGTACCCTCACGAATGAATGTGGGACAAATATTTGAAAGCTCGCTCGGATTAGCCGGGGATCTGCTAAAGAAACATTATAGAATAGCACCCTTTGATGAGAGATATGAGCAAGAGGCTTCAAGAAAACTTGTGTTTTCAGAATTATATGAAGCCAGTAAACAAACAAAAAATCCATGGGTATTTGAACCCGAGTACCCGGGAAAAAGCAGAATATTTGATGGAAGAACAGGAGACCCCTTCGAACAACCTGTTCTAATAGGGAAGTCCTATATCTTAAAATTAATTCATCAAGTTGATGAGAAAATCCATGGACGTTCTACTGGGCCCTACTCACTTGTTACACAACAACCCGTTAGAGGAAGAGCCAAGCAAGGGGGACAACGAGTAGGAGAAATGGAAGTTTGGGCTTTAGAAGGATTTGGTGTTGCTCATATTTTACAAGAGATACTTACTTATAAATCTGATCATCTTATAGCTCGCCAAGAAATACTTAATGCTACGATCTGGGGGAAAAGAGTACCTAATCACGAGTATCCTCCAGAATCTTTTCGAGTGCTCGTTCGAGAACTACGATCTTTGGCTCTAGAACTGAATCATTTCCTTGTATCTGAGAAGAACTTCCAGGTTAATAGGGAGGAAGTTTGATCGGAATAAATATAAATTCTTTTCTTATTTATGATTGACCAATATAAACATCAACAACTTCAAATTGGACTCGTTTCCCCTCAACAAATAAAGGCTTGGGCTAACAAAAACCTACCTAATGGGGAAGTCGTTGGCGAAGTCACAAGGCCCTCTACTTTTCATTATAAAACCGATAAACCAGAAAAAGATGGATTGTTTTGCGAAAGAATCTTTGGACCCATAAAAAGCGGAATTTGTGCTTGTGGAAATTCTCGAGCGAGCGGAGCTGAAAACGAGGAGGAAAGGTTTTGCCAAAAATGCGGGGTAGAATTTGTTGATTCTCGGATACGAAGATATCAAATGGGATACATCAAACTCGCATGTCCCGCGACTCATGTGTGGTATTTGAAAGGTCTTCCTAGTTATATCGCGAACCTTTTAGATAAACCCCTTAAGAAATTGGAGGGCCTAGTATACGGCGATTTCTCTTTTGCTAGGCCCAGCGCTAAAAAACCTACTTTCTTACGATTACGAGGTTTATTCGAAGATGAAATTGCATCCTGTAACCACAGCATTTCTCCCTTTTTTTCTACCCCAGGCTTTGCAACATTTCGAAATCGGGAAATTGCGACAGGAGCAGGTGCTATTAGAGAACAATTAGCAGATTTGGATTTGCGAATTATTATAGAGAATTCCTTGGTCGAATGGAAGGAATTAGAAGACGAGGGGTATAGTGGAGATGAATGGGAAGATAGAAAAAGACGAATAAGAAAAGTTTTTTTGATTAGACGCATGCAATTGGCGAAACATTTTATTCAAACAAATGTAGAACCAGAATGGATGGTTTTGTGCTTATTACCAGTTCTTCCTCCCGAATTGAGACCCATTGTTTATAGGTCTGGGGATAAAGTAGTGACTTCGGATATTAATGAACTTTATAAGAGAGTTATTCGTCGGAACAACAACCTTGCCTATCTATTAAAAAGAAGTGAATTAGCGCCAGCAGATTTAGTAATGTGCCAGGAAAAATTGGTACAAGAAGCCGTGGATACACTTCTTGATAGTGGGTCCCGCGGGCAACCAACGAGGGATGGTCACAATAAAGTATACAAATCACTTTCAGATGTAATTGAAGGTAAAGAGGGAAGGTTTCGCGAGACTCTGCTTGGAAAACGGGTCGATTACTCGGGGCGTTCTGTCATTGTTGTGGGTCCTTCGCTTTCATTACATCAATGTGGATTACCTCTAGAGATAGCAATAAAGCTTTTTCAGCTATTTGTAATTCGCGATTTAATCACGAAACGCGCTACTTCTAATGTCAGGATTGCTAAAAGGAAAATTTGGGAAAAGGAACCCATTGTATGGGAAATACTTCAAGAAGTTATGCGGGGACATCCTGTACTGTTGAATAGAGCACCTACCCTGCATAGATTAGGCATACAGGCCTTCCAACCTACTTTAGTGGAGGGGCGTACTATTTGTTTACACCCATTAGTGTGTAAGGGTTTCAATGCGGACTTTGATGGGGATCAAATGGCTGTTCATCTACCTTTATCCTTGGAAGCTCAGGCGGAAGCCCGTTTACTTATGTTTTCTCATATGAATCTCCTATCTCCCGCTATTGGGGATCCTATTTGCGTACCGACCCAAGACATGCTTATCGGACTTTATGTATTAACGATTGGAAACCGTCGGGGTATTTGTGCAAATAGATATAATAGTTGCGGAAACTATCCAAATCAAAAAGTAAACTACAATAATAATAATTATAAGTATACAAAAGATAAAGAACCCCATTTTTCTAATTCCTATGATGCACTGGGAGCTTATAGACAGAAACGAATCAGTTTAGACAGTCCCTTGTGGCTCCGATGGAAACTAGATCAACGCGTCATTGGGTCAAGAGAAGTTCCGATTGAAGTTCAATATGAATCTTTGGGGACTTATCATGAGATTTATGCCCACTATCTAATAGTGGGAAATAGAAAAAAAGAAATCCGTTCTATATACATTCGAAGCACTCTTGGTCATATTTCTTTTTATAGAGAAATAGAGGAAGCCATACAAGGATTTAGTCAGGCCTATTCATACACTATCTAAACAAGGAAGTTAGATTCGGCGATGCCCCTCCCTTTCGGGGGGCATTCCGATTTCGCTAGTATCATCATTTTTGCCGCGCGAATCCAGATTGAGATTAAGGAAAGGAAGTTAATTAAATTTTCGAATCACTGACTCAGGCCCATTGTCGAATCCTACTCAGCAATTGTCGAATCCTACTCAGCCGAAAAAGGGGGTACTTATGTATGGCGGAACGGGCCAATCTGGTCTTTCATAATAAAGAGATAGACGGAACTGCTATGAAACGACTTATTAGCAGATTAATAGATCATTTCGGAATGGGATATACATCCCATATACTGGATCAAATAAAGACTCTGGGCTTTCATCAAGCCACTACTACATCGATTTCATTAGGAATCGAGGATCTTTTAACAATACCATCTAAGGGATGGTTAGTGCAAGACGCGGAACAACAGAGTTTTCTTTTGGAGAAACACTATTATTATGGGGCTGTACACGCGGTAGAAAAATTACGCCAATCCGTTGAGATATGGTATGCTACAAGTGAATATTTGAAACAAGAAATGAATTCGAATTTTCGGATAACGGATCCTTCTAATCCAGTCTATCTAATGTCTTTTTCAGGAGCCAGAGGAAATGCATCTCAGGTACACCAATTAGTAGGTATGAGAGGATTAATGGCGGATCCTCAAGGACAAATGATTGATTTACCTATTCAAAGCAATTTACGCGAGGGACTTTCTTTGACAGAATATATAATTTCCTGCTACGGAGCCCGCAAAGGGGTTGTAGATACTGCTGTACGAACAGCAGATGCTGGATATCTTACACGTAGACTTGTTGAAGTAGTTCAACATATTATTGTGCGTAGAAGAGATTGTGGTACTATCCGAGGTATTTCTTTGAGTCCTCAAAATGGGATGACGGAAAAACTTTTTGTCCAAACACTAATTGGTCGTGTATTAGCAGACGATATATATATTGGTTCACGATGCATTGCCGCTCGAAATCAAGATATTGGAATTGGATTAGTCAATCGATTCATAACTGCCTTTCGAGCACAACCATTTCGAGCACAACCAATATATATTAGAACCCCCTTTACTTGCCGGAGCACATCTTGGATCTGTCAATTATGTTATGGTCGGAGTCCCACTCATGGCGATCTGGTCGAATTGGGGGAAGCCGTAGGTATTATTGCAGGTCAATCAATTGGGGAGCCAGGGACTCAACTAACATTAAGAACTTTTCATACTGGCGGAGTATTCACAGGGGGTACTGCCGACCTTGTACGATCCCCTTCGAATGGAAAAATCCAATTCAATGAAGATTTGGTTCACCCCACACGTACCCGTCATGGGCAGCCTGCTTTTCTATGTTATATAGACTTGCATGTAACTATTCAGAGTCAGGATATTCTATATAGTGTGAATATTCCCTCAAAAAGCTTGATTCTAGTGCAAAATGATCAATATGTAGAATCCGAACAAGTAATTGCGGAGATTCGTGCCGGAACGTCCACTTTGCATTTTAAAGAAAAAGTACAAAAGCATATTTATTCCGAATCAGACGGGGAAATGCACTGGAGTACTGATGTTTACCATGCGCCCGAATATCAATATGGTAATCTTCGTCGATTACCAAAAACAAGCCATTTATGGATATTGTCAGTAAGTATGTGCAGATCCAGTATAGCGTCTTTTTCGCTCCACAAGGATCAAGATCAAATGAATACTTATTCTTTTTCTGTTGACGGAAGATATCTCTTTGACCTCTCAATGGCTAATGATCAAGTAAGACATAGACTGTTGGATACTTTTGGTAAAAAAGATAGGGAAATTCTTGATTATTCAACGCCGGATCGAATCATGTCCAATGGCCATTGGAATTTTGTCTATCCTTCTATTCTTCAAGATAATTCGGATTTGTTGGCGAAAAAGCGAAGAAATGGGTTCGTCATTCCATTACAATATCATCAAGAACAAGAGAAAGAACTAATATCCTGTTTGGGGATTTCGATTGAAATACCCTTTATGGGTGTTTTACGTAGAAATACTATTTTTGCTTATTTTGACGATCCACGATACAGAAAAGATAAAAAGGGTTCAGGAATTGTTAAATTTAGATATAGGACCCTAGAGGACGAATATAGGACTCGAGAGGAAGACTCAGAGGACGAATATGGGAGCCCAGAGAACGAATATAGGACCCGAGAGGAAGAATATGAAACCCTAGAAGACGAATATAGGACTCGAGAGGACGAATATGAAACCCTAGAAGATGAATATGGGATCCTAGAGGACGAATATGAAGCCCTAGAAGACGAATATGGGATCCTAGAGGATGAATATAGGACTGGAGAGAAAGACTCAGAAGACGAATATGGGAGCCCAGAGAACGAATATAGAACCCGAGAGGACGAATATGGAACTCTAGAGGAAGACTCAGAGGACGAATATGGGAGCCCGGAGGAAGGCTCAGAGGACGAATATGGGACTTTAGAGGAAGACTCAGAAGAAGACTCAGAGGACGAATACGGGAGCCCAGAGGAAGATTCCATCTTAAAAAAAGAGGGTTTGATTGAGCATCGAGGAACAAAAGAATTTAGTCTAAAATACCAAAAAGAACTAGATCGGTTTTTTTTCATTCTTCAAGAACTGCATATCTTGCCGAGATCCTCATCCCTAAAGGTACTTGATAATAGTATCATTGGAGTGGATACACAACTCACAAAAAATACAAGAAGTCGACTAGGTGGATTGGTCCGAGTGAAGAGAAAAAAAAGCCATACGGAACTCAAAATCTTTTCCGGAGATATTCATTTTCCTGAAGAGGCGGATAAGATATTAGGTGGTAGTTTGATACCACCAGAAAGAGAAAAGAAAGATTCTAAGGAATCAAAAAAAAGGAAAAATTGGGTCTATGTTCAACGGAAAAAAATTCTCAAGAGCAAGGAAAAGTATTTTGTTTCGGTTCGACCTGCAGTCGCATATGAAATGGACGAAGGGAGAAATTTAGCAACACTTTTCCCGCAAGATCTCTTGCAAGAAGAGGATAATTTCCAACTTCGACTTGTCAATTTTATTTCTCATGAAAATAGCAAGTTAACTCAAAGAATTTATCATACGAATAGTCAATTTGTTCGAACTTGCTTAGTAGTGAATTGGGAACAAGAAGAAAAAGAGGAGGCTCGTGCTTCCCTTGTTGAGGTAAGAGCAAATGATCTGATTCGCGATTTCCTAAGAATTGAGTTAGTCAAGTCCACTATTTCGTATACACGAAGAAGGTATGATAGGACAAGTGCAGGACCGATTCCCAATAATAGGTTAGATCGCACCAATTCCTTTTATTCCAAGGCGAAGATTCAATCACTTAGCCAACATCAAGAAGCTATTGGCACCTTGTTGAATCGAAATAAAGAATACCAATCTTTGATGATTTTGTCGGCATCCAACTGTTCTCGAATTGGTTTATTCAAGAATTCGAAATATCCCAATGCGGTAAAAGAATCGAATCCTAGAATTCCTATTCGAGATATTTTTGGGCCCTTAGCCGCTATTGTACCTAGTATATCGAATTTTTCTTCATCTTACTATTTACTAACGCATAATCAGATCCTGTTAAAAAAATATTTGTTCCTTGACAATTTGAAACAAACCCTCCAAGTACTTCAAGGGCTTAAATACTCTTTAATAGATGAAAATCAAAGGATTTCGAATTTCGATAGTAACATCATGTTGGATCCATTCCATTTGAATTGGCACTTTCTCCATCATGATTCTTGGGAGGAGACATCGGCAATAATTCACCTTGGACAATTTATTTGCGAAAATGTATGTCTATTTAAATCGCACATAAAAAAATCTGGTCAAATTTTCATTGTTAATATTGATTCCTTTGTTATAAGAGCAGCTAAGCCTTATTTGGCCACTACAGGAGCAACTGTTCATGGTCATTATGGAGAAATCCTTTACAAAGGAGATAGGTTAGTTACGTTTATATATGAAAAATCGAGATCTAGTGACATAACGCAAGGTCTTCCAAAAGTAGAACAAATCTTTGAAGCGCGTTCAATTGATTCACTATCGCCGAATCTCGAAAGGAGAATTGAGGATTGGAATGAGCGTATACCAAGAATTCTTGGGGTCCCCTGGGGATTCTTGATTGGAGCTGAGCTAACCATAGCCCAAAGTCGTATCTCTTTGGTTAATAAGATCCAAAAGGTTTATCGATCCCAAGGGGTACAGATCCATAATAGACATATAGAGATTATTATACGCCAAGTAACATCAAAAGTGCGGGTTTCCGAAGATGGAATGTCTAATGTTTTTTCACCTGGGGAATTAATCGGACTATTACGAGCAGAACGAGCAGGACGAGCTTTGGATGAATCGGTCTATTATCGGGCAATCTTATTGGGAATAACAAGGGCTTCCCTGAATACCCAAAGTTTCATATCTGAAGCAAGTTTTCAAGAAACTGCTCGAGTTTTAGCAAAAGCTGCCCTACGAGGTCGTATTGATTGGTTGAAAGGCCTGAAAGAAAACGTAGTTCTGGGGGGGATTATACCTGTTGGTACCGGATTCCAAAAATTTGTGCATCATTCCCCACAAGACAAGAACCTTTATTTCGAAATTCAAAAAAAAAATCTATTCGCGTCGGAAATGAGAGATATTTTGTTTCTCCATACAGAATTAGTTTCTTCTGATTCTGATGTAACAAACAATTTCTATGAGACATCAGAACCCCCATTTACCCCCATTTATACGATTTAAGGATACATAAAGCAGATTTTTTTATTTAAACTAGACTTTTGACCTTAGAACACTAACAGGTCAGATTTTAGATTTTTATTTTATTTTTATTCATTTTATTCATTTTATTTTAATAAGTAAAAGAAGTCAGTTAATTCATTAAGGTTACGTTTATACCATGTATCAATGGCCAATTCTCAGTGGAAGGTTACATCGGAACAATTATTATTTATTTCAAGCTATTTCGGCTCTTTCTTAATTTTCAAAAAAAAAAGAAATAAATTCCGTAATGGAATGGTAGGATGAAAAAAAAAAGAAAAAATCAAAAGGAAGTGTGGAAAAAATGACAAGAAGATATTGGAACATCAATTTGAAAGAGATGATAGAAGCGGGAGTTCATTTTGGTCATGGTATTAAGAAATGGAATCCTAAAATGGCCCCTTACATCTCGGCAAAGCGTAAAGGTACTCATATTACAAATCTCGCTAGAACGGCTCGTTTTTTATCAGAAGCTTGTGATTTAGTTTTTGATGCAGCAAGTCAGGGAAAAAGCTTCTTAATTGTTGGTACCAAAAAAAGAGCAGCGGATTTAGTAGCATCAGCTGCAATAAGGGCTCGTTGTCATTATGTTAATAAAAAGTGGTTCAGTGGTATGTTAACGAATTGGTCGATTACGAAAACTAGACTTTCTCAATTTAGAGACTTAAGAGCAGAAGAAAAGATGGGAAAATTCCACCATCTCCCAAAAAGAGATGTGGCAATCTTGAAGAGAAAATTATCTACCTTGCAAAGATATCTCGGCGGGATCAAATATATGACGAGGTTGCCGGACATTGTGATCGTCCTTGATCAGCAAAAAGAGTATATAGCTCTTCGGGAATGTGCCATTTTGGGGATTCCTACTATTTCTTTAGTCGATACAAATTGTGACCCAGATCTCGCAAATATATCGATTCCAGCCAACGATGACACTATGACTTCAATTCGATTGATTCTTAACAAATTAGTATTTGCAATTTGTGAGGGCCGTTCTCTCTATATAAGAAATCGTTGATTAAGAAGAATAGTTCATTCTTGGGTAACTGCGTAGATTTATGGGATCACTTACTATTCTTTTTTGTTTTGCATATTTTGCATAGATAAAAGAAGGGGAATATTGATATATATTAGAGGGTATTGATATATATTATCATCTGATGTGATTTCTTGGTATCCTAAATATAAGATTAATACTTCAAGTTGCTGAGTTGAGAAAGAGATGGTTGAATCAAAAGAATTCCTTTTTTGAAGTTCAATTTTTATCAGAGGACAATATGAATATTATACCATGTTCCGTTAAAACACTCAAGGGGTTATATGATATATCGGGTGTAGAAGTAGGCCAACACTTCTATTGGCAAATAGGAGGTTTCCAAATTCATGCCCAAGTACTCATCACTTCTTGGGTCGTAATTACTATCTTGCTAGGTTCAGTTATCATAGCTGTTCGGAATCCACAAACCATCCCGACCGACGGTCAGAATTTCTTCGAATATGTGCTTGAGTTTATTCGAGACTTGAGCAAAACTCAGATTGGAGAAGAATATGGTCCCTGGGTTCCCTTTATTGGAACTATGTTCCTTTTTATTTTTGTTTCGAATTGGTCGGGTGCTCTTTTACCTTGGAAAATTATACAGTTACCCCATGGGGAATTAGCAGCACCCACGAATGATATAAATACTACTGTTGCTTTAGCTTTACTCACATCAGCGGCATATTTTTATGCGGGTCTTAGCAAAAAAGGATTGAGTTATTTCGAGAAATATATTAAACCAACTCCAATTCTTTTACCAATTAACATCCTAGAAGATTTCACAAAACCATTATCGCTTAGTTTTCGACTTTTCGGGAATATATTGGCGGATGAATTAGTCGTTGTTGTTCTTGTTTCTTTAGTCCCCTTAGTAGTCCCTATACCGGTCATGTTTCTTGGATTATTTACAAGCGGTATTCAAGCTCTTATTTTTGCAACGTTAGCCGCAGCCTATATAGGTGAATCCATGGAAGGTCATCATTGAATTGACTAGTTTTCAAAATAGTCTTTTTTTTTAGCTTAGCTCAATTCATGCATGGTTCCAGATAATCCGCTTGGTTGGAAAACTAAATAGTTAGAAATGCGTATGAATATACAACCTAGAGTTGTAGGAGAGAGAATAGACTATATTACGGAATTGTCAAAGTATATATGCATTAAGGGGGGCGGAGTCAGGCTAGATCTATATCCTTAATGTCTATAAGTCCAGTCATCTTTTGTGCGGGTTTTTAAGGAATGATTTTAGAATCCGATTCATCAATAGAAAATGAGAAAATACGCAAAATAGAAGAAACAAATGTATATGGGATATTATATATTCCTAAGTTAGATTCATTATCTAATCCGATATATCGAATTCCCTCTATATGGAATTGGATTCCATATCCAGTTCTATGCAGCATATTGTTATCAATTGTATATCTTGATTTAATTCCTATTGGATTTGGATTAGGTCGATTTCAATAGGGGTTCTTCCTCTATTTCGTCTTTTATTATGGATTATTTTATTATGGATTAGATGATAGGGGAAAAAATAGGAACTCAAGGATATCGAAGAGTAAAGAAAGAAGAATGGAATGAAAGAGTGGTTGGTTGGAAAGAAAGAGAAATAGAATAATGAGAATCATATGGATTTACACAAACCTCTAATGATTAGAAACTAAAAATGAGATCTCGAAGTAGTTCGGACAATTCAGATTATCATTTCAATTTGTACTTTTTAGTTACTTCTCCCCAATAGAGCTTAGAAGTAAGAATTTCTTGGTTGATTGTATCCTTAACCATTTCTTTTTTTTTTGACACGAGGAACTCACCATGAATCCACTAATTGCTGCTGCTTCCGTTATTGCTGCTGGATTGGCCGTAGGGCTTGCTTCTATTGGGCCTGGAGTTGGTCAAGGTACTGCTGCAGGACAAGCTGTAGAAGGTATTGCGAGACAGCCAGAAGCAGAAGGTAAAATACGAGGTACTTTATTGCTTAGTCTAGCTTTTATGGAAGCTTTAACAATTTATGGACTAGTTGTGGCACTAGCGCTTTTATTTGCGAACCCTTTTGTTTAATCCTAAAAAAGAAAATGAGTCCTTTAGATTAGATACTTTTTTCTTTTTTTAGTAAATTGGTATTTGCTTCTGCAATTCCAATTATATCAATACTTTACTCCTATTTATTACTCCTGGAATTACCTATTTATCGGGACAGACAATACCCCACCCCAGGAAGGGCTGATTTGAGGATGATCAATTTAGAGGATATGCTCGCCTTCTTCCTTCCCGTCCTTAGTTTAGGACAGTGGAAAGTCTTTTTCCTTTTATTTTAGGAATTTTTGGAACATTTCAACAAAGGAGTCTTTCACAGGTCAAACGAGACCTAAGACTTAATCTAAAAGAAATTATTAGATTGAATCTATTTGCATTAAAAAAAAATTACATTAAAAAAACCGATCAAAAAAGGGCGAGCGAAGTAAGTGATCGAAAAACTTTGCTCTTTGTTCGTCCTATCTATAAGAGGAGAGCATATGAAAAATGTAACCCATTCTTTCGTTTTTTTAGCTCACTGGCCATCCGCTGGGAGTTTCGGGCTTAATACCGATATTTTAGCAACAAATCTAATAAATCTAACTGTAGTGGTTGGTGTATTGATTTTTTTTGGAAAGGGAGTGTGTGCGAGTTGTCTATTTCAAGAATAGATTGGATCTATCCGGCTGCACTTTAAAATATTTTTTAGTATTTTTTGGATAAATAAGAAAAAGGTGCACGATCTCGACGAATTACTTCTGAATAAATTCAGAAATCATATGGAAGAACCATAGCATTTCGCGACTCATTGGTAAATCAACTTTGATTCTCTATAGACCAATAATGTGAGACCATTAACACGGTTAAAGCTAAACTGCTTGAAGTCCAGGCAAAAAGGGGTACTCTTTCTACAACTATATTAGTATTAGTACCGAAATGCTTTAAACGGGAAATAGCTAATGTAGAATTTATCTGATATAAAACACTCATATCGATAAAATGGTTTGAACTATTTACTAGAAGGGCACCCTGCCCTTTTTTATCCAATGCCGAATCGACGACCTATGTATAAAAAAAAAGAGAAATTTTTTGGATTTGAAGAAAAAAAAGAATTCTATCAATTTTCATTTTCCATTTATTTAGTTAGTTTTTCTTAATGAAATTGAAATTATTAACTAAAGGGCAAATACAAATAAAGAAACAACTTTGCTGACCATGATAGATTTTTATCTAGGCGGAAGAGTCCTCTTAATATTTATCTAGTCTTATATTCTTAATATGGGTTTCGGTATATTGAAATATAAACAGAAAAGAGAAGATAGAGGATAGGCTCATTACATAAAATAAAAAAAAAAGATATGGAAATAGCTATAGCAAAAAAAGAAAAAAAAGGAGCGTGAGAGCCAAATGAATCGAAAGATTCATGTTTGGTTCGGGAAGAGATCATAAAAATTGTAAACTTAATAGCAAGATAATCTACTTTCATTAAAAGATTTATTAGATAATCGAAAACAGAGAATCTTGAGTACTATTCGAAATTCGGAAGAATTGCGTAGAGGGACCATTGAGCAGCTCGAAAAAGCTCGGGTTCGATTACAGAAAGTCGAACTAGAAGCAGATGAGTATCGAATGAATGGATATTCTGAGATAGAACGAGAAAAAGCAAATTTGATTAATGCTACTTCTATTAGTTTGGAACAATTAGAAAAGTCTAAAAACGAAATCCTTTATTTTGAAAAACAAAGGGCGATGAATCAGGTCCGACAACGGGTTTTCCAACAGGCCGTACAAGGAGCTCTAGGAACTCTGAATAGTTGTTTGAATACCGAGTTACATTTCCGTACGATTCGTGCTAATATTGGCATTCTCGGGGCCATAGAATCGAAGAAATAATTAAATTAATTAGGCCTTGAACTTCTACTTTCGTTTAGAATTTAGGCATTATTTTTCCCCTTGCTTCCGAAAAAAAGAGTCAAGAAACACTAATGGCAACCCTTCGAGTCGACGAAATTCATAAAATTCTCCGCGAACGTATTGAACAATATAATAGGAAAGTAGGGATTGAGAATATCGGTCGCGTAATTCAAGTGGGGGATGGGATTGCTCGTATTATAGGTCTTGGTGGAATAATGTCAGGTGAATTAGTCGAATTTGCAGAAGGGACTAGGGGTATTGCTCTGAATTTGGAATCCAAAAATGTTGGGATTGTATTAATGGGCGATGGGTTGATGATACAAGAGGGAAGTTTTGTAAAAGCAACAGGAAGAATTGCTCAGATACCCGTGAGCGAGGCTTACTTGGGTCGTGTTATAAATGCTCTGGCTAAACCTATTGATGGGAGAGGCGAAATTGTAGCTTCGGAATCTCGCTTAATTGAATCTCCTGCTCCGGGTATAATTTCCAGGCGTTCTGTATATGAACCCCTTCAAACAGGGCTTATTGCTATCGATTCGATGATCCCCATAGGGCGCGGTCAGCGAGAGTTAATTATTGGGGACAGACAGACTGGCAAAACAGCAGTAGCCACAGATACAATTCTCAATCAAAAAGGGCAAGATGTAATATGTGTTTATGTAGCTATCGGTCAAAGAGCATCCTCCGTGGCTCAAGTAGTAACTACTTTCCATGAAGAGGGGGCCATGGAATACACTATTGTAGTAGCTGAAATGGCGGA